CTATGGAGTGGGTGATTTGATGAATGAATATTCGATTCTTTTTTGAATGTGGAATCAATTCACACCAAGTCTTCTATTTTTCATCTAAAAAAATACAGATACAGACTCGGGCCATCATTAATTATTTGGTAGAGTATTCAATAGATACGTTTATCCTTCATCCTTTCTGAAGTTTCGATGAAAAGATTCATCTACCAGCGCAGTCAACTCCATTTGTTAGAACAGCTTCCATTGAGTCTCTGCACCTATCCCCTTTTTCGCTTTCTGAACCTTTGTTTTTAGAAGACGGGATTTGGCTCAGGATTGCCCATTTTTATTAATTCCGGGGTTTCTCTGAATTTGAAAGTTATCACTTAGTAGGTTTCCATACCAAGGCTCAATCCAATTAAGTCCGTAGCGTCTACCGATTTCGCCATATCCCCTTCTTTTTGTTTTGAGATTAGGATCTCATTATGATATCATTCCTTTTTTTCTTTGATTTATACAGGAACCCTTGCATTTTTTAGATACCGAGTACTATCTCGAAAAAGATTTTCTTTCTTAGCCATAGGAAACCCGTATTTGCTCCAATCAAATTGGATTTTATCATTTCTGTATCGGCAATTCAATATAGATTGATATATACCCCATATATATGTTTCTATTACTGCCCTTTATCCCATGGAATTTGGTATACTTGAATGGTCGATTCTTTTTTTTTTCTTAACTGCCCCCTTTACGAACGAAAGCCGAGGAATGTCTGATTAGTTATAACTAATTGTAAAGAAATATAGAATTAGAAATATATAGGATAAAAAATATAAAATAGAATAGAACTTAGAATAGAATAATAAATATAGAAGTGTAACAAAAAGAATTTCCAATGTCGTGTAAATTCAAAAAAAAAAAAGAAAATTTGACTATCTAGAAATATTTAATATTGGCTATCAAATAGAATAAAAATGGTATTCGAATTTAGAATTGTGATATTGTGATAAAGAACTAGAAAGTGTATATCGCTATATGAATTGTTATGTTCTATAATATTCACTATTTATTATTTATTAGAAATTCTAGATTCGACTCTTTTTCTATATTTCTATAGACACTATACTAATACTATAGTGTATTGAATTCCTATGCATAGAAAATTTTTATTATGTGGGCCCACTTAGCTCAGAGGTTAGAGCATCGCATTTGTAATGCGATGGTCGTCGGTTCGATTCCGACAGCGGGCTTTTCCCTATTTTTCATTTTTTTTATTCCATTTTTGTTTTAAAAAATGGATAATGCCCCTTTGAAATTAAAGACTATTGAAAAAGTTTCTTCCCCTTCATGAATTTATTAAGTTACAGGAACTCCAAACTATGTCAGGAAAAGGATTTGATATATATAATAATAGAAAGTCGGAATAGTTATCCAATTTCTCTCATTCTTCTTTATTCTTCTTTATAGGACAAGTACACTACTACTACTTCAGTAAACGTCGCTTCATTTCGTTCAGTTTTAGTTTAGGTTTCTTCTGTAAAATACAATAAAAAAAAAAAAAAGAATAAGGAGTCTTTATGTCGCGTTACCGAGGACCTCGTTTCAAAAAAATACGCCGCCTGGGGGCTTTACCAGGACTAACTAATAAAAGGCCTAAAGCTGTAAGTGATCTTAGAAATCAATCGCGTTCGGGGAAAAAATCTCAATATCGTATTCGCCTAGAAGAAAAACAAAAATTGCGTTTTCATTATGGTCTTACAGAACGACAATTACTTAAATACGTCCGTATCGCCGGAAAAGCCAAGGGGTCAACAGGTCAAGTTTTACTACAATTACTTGAAATGCGTTTGGATAATATACTTTTTCGATTGGGTATGGCTTCGACTATTCCCGCAGCCCGCCAATTAGTTAACCATAGACATATTTTAGTGAATGGGCGTATAGTAGATATACCAAGCTATCGCTGCAAACCCAGAGATATTATTACGGCGAAGGATGAACAAAAATCCCGAACTCTGATTCAAAATTTTCTCAACTCATCCCCGCATGAGGAAGTGCCAAACTATTTGACCCTTCAACCATTCCAATATAAAGGATTAGTTAATCAAATAATAGATAGTAAATGGGTCGGTTTGAAAATAAATGAATTGTTAGTCGTAGAATATTATTCTCGTCAGACTTAAAACTAAACTCAAAAAAAATAGCAATGGTTCAGGGGTTCCTTTCATCAAATTAACCTAAGGTTTAGTAAGAAAAATAGGGGTTTGATCCCGATTTTATCCCATTTATGTCTCATAGCCCTAGGGGCTATTTTGATATTCTTTCCAGTATTCTTCCTAGTTTACATGTCACGTCAACAAGGTCTAACTGTTGGAATAAAGGTCTCTGTTGCTATTTGATCCGGTGTTGTTAATCAAATGAGTCACTTAAATTACGGAAAGAGAGGGATTCGAACCCTCGGTAAACAAAAGCCTACATAGCAGTTCCAATGCTACGCCTTGAACCACTCGGCCATCTCTCCTACATAATGATTATGAATCAAAAACCGAGTGAATAGCGAGCTCTTCCTATTCCATTCTAAATTATTGGATAGGTACGACTACGACCAATCTATTTAAACTATCTATTCCAAATAGAAATAGAAAATTTTTCATCAAAGTAAAGAAAGATCTTTCTTTCAAGGCTTCGAGATAAAGGATAAAGAGAATATTTTTTTCTTACGAAAAACTTTTTTTTTAAGGGGGGATTCATGTTTGCAAAAATCACTCCCTTCTACTATCTACTATTTCGATTCGAATCGATTCAATCGATAAATTAGAACGAATCAGCTGATTGATAGGTTAGACTAGGGTTAATTTTTTAGACTAGGGTTAATGGATACCTTTCTATCAGACTCTCAGAATTCTATATAGACGATGATCCCATACCCTACAAATTCTAAAATTTAGTTCCGGTTTTAGAGTTCTCAACAACAAACCCCTTCCCCTATCCATCTATTCTAAATTCATAAAATATTTTGTATAGTGGAGTGGCTACCGGCTATGTACACAACATAAAAAGGAGGTGGTTATTCTATTTTCATCATAGAATGATTATTCGATCTTTTTCTTCTTTGTATCATAATTTCATAATTCAATCCAAATTTCTCGAGTTACTCTAATCTGTAACTTCAATGAAATCAGAATAATTCCCCTCATTGGTATACTACTAGATTAGAATGAAATCGAATCAGGTTCAAATAGTTCTTATTGATTCCTGTCAAAAAGGAACAATAGGAAATTGGAATCGAAGGCCTATAATCTTTTTTTTTTCAAATCAATCTGTTTTTATGTTATTTCGTACTGTACAATTCTTTTCTTTGTGGGATGATTTTACCACGAGAACTAATGAGAAGAATTATAGAATGGATTGCTAGCTATGTCTAGATCGCGGATAAATGGAAATTTTATTGATAAGACCTTTTCAATTGTAGCCAATATCTTATTGCAAATAATTCCGACAACTTCAGGAGAAAAGGAGGCATTTACCTATTACAGAGATGGTGTGATTTGATTCTTTATTTTGATTTCATTTTCTTTTTCATTTCTCTCGGTCTTACGATAAAGACACGTGATTCGGGAAAATTTTTGAAATAAATCTACGCTTGTTGAAGGTGAGGTTTGTAACTAGAACAATTCCTTCTGTCGTGTATCCTCGATTAATGCAACCTCAGATGCTATGTTTCCATTTTTGATTCGAGTATTGAGCGAAAGGTTACACCTAGAGGTTGTGTATTATGGGTCAATCCTACTTCACTAGTACCAATAGACAGCATAAGGGAAGAAGCACTACACCCGGGAATCAACAACAGGAAAACCTTGTTAGAAATGACCCCTTTCCTTCTTGGGCTCGGGACTAAAAGAATGGTTGGGACAACAAACATCCATCTCGTTCGTACTTTGGATACCCATATAACCATCGAAGGCTGTTGAAGTGACTAATTCCTGTAAATTAAGAAGCGTTGAAAACAAAGAAATTGTTGGAGTTCTTATTTCTATCTAATCTAGTCCCAACACGCTTGATGTTGATGTTAAAAAAAGATCTCTTGCGGGAAGGTTGGCTAGAGATTTCTTGTAAAAACACTAGCCCTGCTCAGTTCATAATGAGAATATTTGCACCTTCTTTTTTTTTTATTTCATGAATTATTCTCCTTATGCACATAAGGGAGGAGCCGTATGAGATGAAAATCTCACGTACGGTTCTGGAACGGAGATTCGTTTAATTGAATGGCGACCGTAACGGATGTCAGCTCAATCCGAAGGAAATTATGCGGAAGCTTTACAAAATTATTATGAAGCTATGCGACTAGAAATTGATCCCTATGATCGAAGTTATATACTCTATAATATAGGTCTTATCCATACAAGTAATGGAGAACATACGAAAGCTTTGGAATATTATTTTCGCGCACTAGAACGAAACCCCTTCTTACCACAAGCTTTTAATAATATGGCCGTGATCTGTCATTACGTGCGACTATCTCCACTATAGAAGTAAAAAAAAAAGAAAAACAAAAAAATAGGCTTTCTACATATGCATCGTCTAAAATAACGATTTTTATCAGCTGTAGCAAAGAAAGAAACTTCATAGAAGTCGAAATATGAAGAAATAGATATGCTTTTTTCTATGGATAAAAAAGGATCTAATTGGTAGAGGAAGCACCGTAAAGATCAATTAGCGAGGTTTGGGGCCGATACAATAATAACTGCGTACTTATGTCATGATGGTAGATATACTTATCTCATGATGTGAGATAAAAATTAGGAATCCACTTATGTAATAGAGTCGATCCACTAAAGTTTTGAGCAGCGGTGTAGGATCCGATCCCAAAGATAGTAAGACTTTTCTCCCTTAGGGAGAAAAGTCTTTTTCAAAGATTCTATATAAATTTCTATAAGAAACCGAGATAGTTACTTTTCAGAAAATTCGAATGATAAGGGAAATTTTTTCTTTGGAAGGTGGGAAAAAAGATAAAACGAAATAAAACGGATTAT